TCAAACACGTGTCTAGAATAACAGGAAAACTACAAACAAAAATGGTGAAAATTAACTCGTTAGGAGCCCATCCAAAATTGTTGTAGACCCAACGAATTAGTAGTTCCCAACCGCGGGTGGAGTGAAATCCAACAAAAAAATCAGTAACTAAAAGAATAAAAAAAGCTTTTATTGAGTCATTTAAGTTATAAAAAAATTCCTGAACCCAAGAATTCAAAATGACAAGTTCTTCTTTACCCAGAAAAAAAGAACCACTTAGAATAGCCAAACAGATTATATTTGTTGAGAAATGCAAAATGCTATGGAGATGATCCTCAGTATCTATTTTGGCCAATTGTATTATTTCCTTGTGTATTCCTATAGGAGGTTTTTGTACATGTGTCTTCGGTTTCTCTTTTATCATTTCGTCCAAGAGAAAAAGTTCTTCTAATTCTATGAATCCTTCTAGAATCCTTTTCTCTTGAATATCAGTTAAGAAAGTTTCGGATTGCCTGGTATTCCACCAATTCTTAATCCAAAGTTCCAGACATTTATTAAAAGAGAAAGAGATTCCCCAGGGCAAAAGTACGATAAATACAAGATATAGGAAAGAAGGCAATGCTTTCTTTTTTTTCATTTTTTATCTGTAAATTGAGTTGTTAATGAATCCGCTTCATTCGCCGACTCTATTTCATTCGCTGAATATATATGATATTTCTTTTCTTTGAAACATAAATTCTATAACAAGGTTTGAGACCTTGTGTTTGTATCTATTTCTCTTTTTGTATACTAGTGGAATTTCATTGTATTGGGTTCTTTCTTAGATCTAAATGGAGTGGAATAGAGAAATAAAAAAAAGGCCTTTCTTTCTTCATATAAAAATGGAAGAATATTATGCCATATATCTCACTTGGATAAAACAAATTAGAAGCAATTTTCTCTTATTCTCGTTTGTTCCTTCCTTTAGATAAATACTCGAATTCCTTTAGATAAATACTCGAAAATCCCTTACAATTGCAAAAAATTGCAATTAGTACTCAAAATACTTCAATTGGTACGCGCAAGAAATAGGCCAATTCGGCAGCTTTTTGTTCAATTTCTCGTGGAGTAAAAAACTTCTCATCAGTACGAGTCAAGGGAATGACCCCCTGGCCCCGGATTTCCATATAAAGGATACGACGAGGATAAAGACCCTCTTTAACCTGAATCCTAATTGATTGGATATCCCGTACAAGGAATCGAAGGAAGATGCGACGTTTTATTCCGGGGAATCCCCAACGAAAAATGCACACTATTCCCTCTTTTCTATCAAATCGGTCATAACCACTGCCTACATTCCACAAAATAGTGCACCACAAATAGGAGCTAATGAATAGGCCCGCGATTCCGTAGAAAGACATCACGACCCCCTGTGGAAAAAAAAGAATTTGTTGAGATGGAAGTACGGATATCATATTCTTACCAAGATAACTGGAAGCCCCAACCGCTAAGAATCCTAATGAACCCAGAAAAAGAATACAGGCCCAGAAAAAATTACCTCTTTTTCGAGAACCTTTTAGAAGTTCGATCCATATGTGTTCTGATCGCCAATTCATATTAGATATACTAAATTAAATCCAGTAGCGGTCAATTGAAATTGAGAGAATAAGCTAAATGATTTTGACTTTACTTTTTTTGATTCTGAAATAACCTTCAGTAGCTAGTACTCCTGTGAAATAATTGGTTAGATACATTGACTTTCTATTCAAAAAGAATTCGTGGATCCACTTAAAAAAAAACTCGCTATACTCGGCTACGCATATGCATGCATTTATGCTCGTAGCCCATATCTGCATCCATAGATGTTTTTCATTTGTGTGTAGAAAGAGCTACATACCCCATCATATTATATTACTTACACAAAAAAATATCTGTATTATGATCCTGGAAATACATTAAGAAAATTGGGCCCCGTCGTTTCTAGACAATCTTATTTTTCTGCACATAAAGAAATAAGGAAGCCATTGCAATTGCTGGAAATACTAAGCCTACTAAAGGCACGAAAATAGAGGGTAAGTTCAAATCTGTCATAGAATATGTGTCTCAATTCAAATTTACTATTTCTATCTATTCGAAATATATCTTAAGATTCTTATGATATAATTAAGTATATCTATTATAAGGAATATTGACTATTGTATTTTTTAGTTTACAAAATCTTTATTTTGTATAGAATACTATTTTTTTTAGAATACTTTAGTATTCTAAAAAAAATAGTATTCTATATCTATAAAAAAAATGAATGGAATAGATAATAAGAAAATTGCAAAAAAGGGGAACTAATTAAAAATATTTGATTTTTCTTTTCCCATTCTCATCACCTTTCTATCCTTCTAATCGAACTTGAAATTGGATTCAAAAGAAAACTATTGTGAAAATAAAAGAAATACCTCTTTTTAGAATACCCTTTAATTTCACTTTAATTTAATTAATTTAAAAAGTAGAAGTGGAATAGAATACCCGGTTGAAGGGTAATGATCATACGTCTGTAATGCATTGTATGTCCCAGAATAGGTCCCATTCTTCTACCCTTTCCGGGTAGTCGATGGCTATTCACAGCTACTACCTTAACACCAAAGAAGAGTTCGACCCAATGCTTTATTTCTGTCTTAGTGAATCCCGATTCGACATTAGAAGTATATTGATTCTTTCCCAATAAACGAAGACTCTTTTCTGTAAATACTGCGTATTTGATTCCATTATCGTATGATAATACTATATTTGGATTTCTATTTGTTTATTGTATTATACCTTTCTATCTTCTAGATATATAGAATAGAAGAATCTCGATTTGTCAAGTCTCATGATCGTATCATTATCTATTTAAATTCGGCTCAATCTTTTTAGAAAAGATTGAGCCGAATTTAATTGCAATCAATTAGAAAAATAAAGAAGAATTACTGCATTTCGTAACTGATTTTTTTTTCTCTTTCTATAGGGTATCCATCGCTTCGAACTCAAATTTGATCTCCTTCCATACTTCACAAGCTGCGGCTAGTTCAGGACTCCATTTGCAAGCTGCTTTGATAATTTCATTACCTTCACGAGCAAGATCGCGCCCTTCGTTACGGGCTTGTACACAGGCTTCTAAAGCCACACGATTAGCTGCTGCACCAGGTGCATTTCCCCAAGGATGTCCTAAAGTTCCTCCACCAAATTGTAATACAGAATCGTCTCCAAAGATTTCGGTCAGAGCTGGCATATGCCAAACATGAATACCCCCTGAAGCCACCGGTATAACACCTGGCATGGATACCCAGTCCTGAGTGAAAAAGATACCGCGAGAACGATCTTTTTCAATAAAATCATCGCGCAATAAATCAACAAAACCTAAAGTTATTTCACGTTCCCCTTCTAACTTACCTACTACTGTACCGGAGTGGATATGATCTCCCCCCGACATACGCAATGCTTTAGCTAATACACGGAAATGTATACCATGATTTTTCTGTCTATCAATAACTGCATGCATTGCTCGGTGAATGTGAAGAAGTAGGCCGTTGTCGCGGCAATAATGAGACAAACTAGTATTTGCGGTGAATCCTCCAGTTAAGTAGTCATGCATTACAATAGGAACCCCTAATTCCCTTGCAAATACAGCTCTCTTAATCATTTCTTCGCATGTACCTGCAGTCGCATTCAAGTAATGCCCCTTGATTTCACCAGTTTCTGCTTGTGCTTTATAAATTGCTTCAGCACAAAAGACAAAACGGTCTCTCCAGCGCATAAATGGTTGTGAGTTTACGTTTTCATCATCTTTGGTAAAATCAAGTCCACCGCGTAGACACTCATAACACGCTCTACCGTAATTTTTTGCGGATAATCCCAATTTTGGTTTAATAGTACATCCCAATAAAGGACGACCATACTTGTTCAACTTATCCCTTTCAACTTGGATACCGTGAGGCGGACCTTGGAAAGTTTTTGAATAACTAGGGGGAATTCGTAGATCCTCCAAACGTAGAGCGCGTAGGGCTTTGAAACCAAACACGTTACCCACAATGGAAGTAAACATGTTAGTAACAGAACCCTCTTCAAATAGGTCTAATGGATAAGCTATATAACAGATATATTGATCCGCCTCCCCAGGAACGGGCTCGATGTGATAGCATCGTCCTTTGTAACGATCAAGACTGGTAAGTCCATCAGTCCAAACGGTTGTCCATGTACCAGTAGAAGATTCCGCAGCTACAGCAGCCCCTGCTTCTTCAGGTGGAACCCCGGGCTGAGGAGTTACTCGGAATGCTGCCAAGATATCAGTATCCTTGGTTTCGTACTCCGGGGTGTAGTAAGTCAATTTATAATCCTTAACACCAGCTTTAAATCCAACACTTGCTTTAGTTTCTGTTTGTGGTGACATAAGTCCCTCCCTACAACTCATGAATTAAGAATTCTCACAACGACAGGGTCTACTCGATATGGATTAGGCGTAAATGAAACCTTTGCAAAAATCTAAAAAAAAAAGATATTCAATTAATATCAATTCATTAAATAAAAAAAGGAGTATGCTTAAGTTAATAAATATGTTTCATTCATATATAATGCGTACACCATGTGTACGTTCTATTCTATAGGAATTATACTATAGGAATTCGATAGGAAAAGAATTCGATAGGAATTGAGTTGTTGTTATGGTAAGTTAACACGGTTCGTTATTAAACCATGGATTTGGTGAATCAAATCCATCATTATTGTATACTCTTTGATAGATATAGCGCAACCCAAACCAATCCCTAATCCTTATTTTCAAATTTTGAAAGTTCTTAATAGGCCCCTTTGATATTTTGAATCTAAATACCTAAATACTAAGAAAATTCTTTGTTGACAGCAATCTATGCTTCACAGTAGTATATATTTTGTATATCGAAGTCTTAGATAGGAAGGTAGAGTAGGCACAGATCCTTCACAAAAGACAAAATTTATATGAAAAAAAGATTGATTGAACTTTCCAACGGACTCATTCCATAAGTAAACGATTGAATGGGATTCGCTTGGGCAACGAAATCAAGTGTTTTTTAGTGAATTAACTAATTTATTTCCTTTTTAGTTTTGGATTTTTGGATATTTTTTTGATTTGATTTGGCATTATTCAACAAGAAAAAAAGAAAAATTTCGACAAATTCCTTTTTTTGATAATTATGTGATAATTATGAGAAGCAATCCTACTACTTCGCGTCCCGGGGTTTCCACAATTGAAGAAAAAAGCGCAGGGCGTATTGATCAAATTATTGGACCCGTGCTAGATATCACTTTTCCCCCGGGCAAGTTGCCTTATATTTATAACGCTTTGATAGTAAAGAGTCGAGACACTGCCGATAAGCAAATTAATGTGACTTGTGAGGTACAACAATTATTAGGAAATAATCGAGTTAGAGCTGTAGCTATGAGTGCTACAGACGGGTTGATGAGAGGAATGGAAGTGATTGACACAGGAGCTCCTCTCAGTGTTCCAGTCGGTGGAGCTACTCTCGGACGAATTTTTAACGTTCTGGGGGAGCCTATTGACAATTTGGGTCCTGTAGATACTAGTGCAACATTCCCTATTCATAGATCTGCGCCTGCCTTTATCGAGTTAGATACGAAATTATCCATCTTTGAAACAGGTATTAAGGTGGTCGATCTTTTAGCTCCTTATCGACGTGGAGGAAAAATCGGACTATTTGGGGGAGCAGGAGTAGGTAAAACAGTACTCATCATGGAATTAATCAATAACATTGCTAAAGCTCATGGAGGCGTATCCGTATTTGGCGGAGTAGGGGAACGGACTCGTGAAGGAAATGATCTTTATATGGAAATGAAGGAATCCGGAGTAATTAATGAAAAAAATATTGAGGAATCAAAGGTAGCTCTAGTTTATGGCCAAATGAATGAACCACCGGGAGCTCGTATGAGAGTTGGTTTAACAGCCCTAACTATGGCAGAATATTTCCGAGATGTTAATAAGCAAGACGTGCTTTTATTCATCGATAATATCTTTCGTTTTGTTCAAGCAGGATCGGAAGTATCCGCCTTATTAGGAAGAATGCCCTCTGCAGTGGGTTATCAACCTACCCTTAGTACAGAAATGGGTTCTTTGCAAGAAAGAATTGCTTCTACCAAAAAGGGATCTATAACTTCGATCCAAGCAGTTTATGTACCTGCGGACGATTTGACCGACCCTGCCCCTGCCACAACATTTGCACATTTGGACGCTACTACCGTACTTTCCAGAGGATTGGCTTCCAAGGGCATTTATCCCGCAGTAGATCCTTTAGATTCAACCTCAACTATGTTACAGCCTCGGATCGTTGGCAACGAACATTATGAAACTGCGCAAAGAGTTAAGGAAACTTTACAACGTTACAAAGAACTTCAGGACATTATCGCAATTCTTGGGTTGGACGAATTATCGGAGGAGGATCGTTTAACTGTAGCAAGAGCACGAAAAATCGAGCGGTTCTTATCACAACCGTTCTTTGTGGCAGAAGTTTTTACCGGTTCCCCAGGAAAGTATGTTGGTCTTGCAGAAACAATTAGGGGATTTCAACTAATCCTTTCTGGAGAATTAGACGGCCTACCCGAACAGGCTTTTTATTTGGTGGGGAACATCGATGAAGCTAGCACGAAAGCTATAAACTTAGAAGAGGAGAGCAAATTGAAGAAATGAAATTAAATCTTTATGTACTGACTCCTAAACGAATTATTTGGGATTGTGAAGTGAAAGAAATCATTTTATCTACTAATAGTGGCCAAATTGGTGTATTACCAAACCACGCCCCCATTAACACAGCTGTAGATATGGGTCCTTTGAGAATACGCCTCCTCGACGACCAATGGTTAACGGCGGTTCTGTGGAGTGGTTTTGCGCGAATAGTTAATAATGAGATCATCATTTTAGGAAATGATGCAGAACTCGGTAGTGACATTGATCCAGAAGAAGCTCAACAGGCACTGGAAATAGCCGAAGCTAACTTGAGTAGAGCTGAGGGTACGAAAGAATTGGTTGAAGCGAAGCTAGCTCTCAGACGAGCTAGGATACGAGTCGAGGCTGTCAATTGGATTCCCCCATCCAATTGAAGACAATCCAAAGGTTTCGTTGATACAAAGAAAAAGGAAAGAAGGGTAGAAAAAGTTATTAGATAGCGAAGCGAAGTAAGTCCAATGCTATCTAGTAATTTTTCTACCTACCTACCTACTATTGGATTTGAACCAATGACTCCCGCCGTATGAAAGCAATACTCTAACCACTGAGTTAAGTAGGCAATTTATCACCACAAAAGAAGCCCCATTACTTCGATCGATTATAGATCGAATCCTTTTTATAAGCAATACCCCTCCGTTATTGGTATATTTATGTTATGTTATTGGTATGTTTACTATGTCATTTTATGTTTACTATGTTATTTATAGTAAACGGATCCGAGGAATATCCTCTGGCATTAGAGAATATTAATCTTGACAAGAAATTATCTATATGTTAAGATATCTCTGACAAGGGCTATAGCTCAGTTCGGTAGAGCAACTCGCTTACACGTGCGCCAATGCTTTTCAAGGGAACTTTTTATGCAATGAACATAATTGAACTTAATTGCAAAATCAATGTCTTACTTCATGGATTCGAAAGAATAGGAGAACAGTAGCCTGACAAACAGTCGGTTCAGTCCGATTCAGGTGCCAATTCAGGTACTTAATCAAAATCAAATAGAACCCCTATTGATTTGCTAGTTGATAAGGTAAATATCCAGCCCACTCAATGCTAGGCGTAATGAGGATAAGGGCCTCCAAAAAACTTCTTTTCGTTCTATGAACTTTAAGGTGTATGAAGTCTCATAGTAAACTCTTGCAGCGGAACGATAGAGACTCCATTTCACTTAGGTTGATTTAATTTAGGCCCGAGGCAGACCTAAGTCAAGGTAATCCTCCTTTGAAACACTTTGGTATTGCTCCTAGATAGATCATAAGAAAAATAATCAATCAGAGCACAGGGAGCCATCTTATTATCTTTCCCTAAAGAAAAACTATGGCGGATTAACTGATCTTTACATCAGTTGATGAAAGAGCCCAATGCAGAAAAATAAAAATGCATGTTGGGTCTTTGAAACAGTTCGAATCATTTCGATAACAATTCGTTTGATCTGTTTTACCGAGAAGGTCTACGGTTCGAATCCGTATAGCCCTAATATATACGTCTTTTTTTTTTTTCATTTTAGGATGGATATCTTATGTTTACTTTAGTATAGTTAGTATAGTTTTTTTCCTTATTAGTACAGTACTTGTTTATAGACTCGACGATCGATTGCGCCATAGAATAGAGATAAAAGCATTACCATAGGCTCCATTCATGGAAAATCATAGAGACAGGAAAAGAAAAAAGAATTTTGATCAAATCAATAGAAATAGAAGAAAGGATCCCTTAACTGATTTGACTTCCATCCTCCTTCAAATAGGATATGCTCTAAGTCCCTATACTTTCCTATAATGACTGCAACGATTTTCTCCATTTTGCGAATTCCTATTTTGTTTGAAGTATATTACTATATATACATTATCTAAATATACATTATCTAAATCGATCCATTCCACTTTAAATAAAAAAAAAAATCGAAAGAAAAAAAGGGAGTGGGGATTCCATTGGATTAATCCTTAAGGAGAGACATGTTACAAAAGAAACACAGGCTAAAGTAAGCTGCTTTTTGCCTTTGGTTTGAGCAAAACGGATTCTTGTTTCACCGAGGAAAAGAGAGAAGTTCTGGATAAATTGATAATGTCATGTCAACTTGAATTGACTAATTCAGTTCTGCCTATTCCATATTAATGGGAGTACATTTATGTTTCTGCTTCACGAATATGATATTTTTTGGACATTTCTAATAATAGCAAGCCTTATACCTATTTTGGTATTTTGGATTTCAGGACTTTTAGCCCCTATTAATGAAGGACCAGAGAAGCTTTCTAGTTATGAATCGGGTATAGAACCCATGGGGGGGGCTTGGTTACAATTCCGAATACGCTATTACATGTTTGCGCTAGTTTTTGTTGTTTTTGATGTGGAAACGGTCTTTCTCTATCCTTGGGCAATGAGTTTCGACGTATTGGGTGTATCCGTTTTTATCGAAGCTTTCATTTTTGTGCTTATCCTAGTTCTTGGTTTAGTTTATGCATGGCGAAAAGGAGCCTTGGAATGGTCTTAACTGAATATTCAGACAAAAAAAAAAAAAAAGAAGGAAAAGATTCCATTGAGACAATTATGGGTTTGGTTGAGTTTCCATTACTCGACCAAACAAGTTCCAATTCCGTTATTTCAACTACACCAAACGATCTTTCAAATTGGTCAAGACTCTCCAGTTTATGGCCCCTTCTATATGGTACCAGTTGTTGTTTCATTGAATTTGCTTCATTAATAGGCTCACGATTCGACTTTGATCGTTATGGATTGGTACCAAGATCAAGTCCTAGGCAAGCGGACCTCATTTTAACAGCTGGTACGGTAACAATGAAAATGGCTCCATCTTTAGTGCGATTATATGAGCAAATGCCTGAACCGAAATACGTCATTGCTATGGGAGCCTGTACTATTACAGGGGGAATGTTCAGTACGGATTCCTATAGTACTGTTCGAGGAGTTGATAAGTTAATTCCTGTGGATGTCTACCTGCCGGGTTGCCCGCCTAAACCAGAGGCTGTTATAGATGCCCTAACAAAACTTCGTAAGAAGATATCGCGAGAAATAGTTGAGGATCGAACTCTATGTAAAAGTAAAAAGAAAAATCGATCTTTTACTACCCGTCACAAGCTTTATGTTCGGCGCAGTACTCACACTGGAACTTACGAACAAGAATTGCTCTATCAATCACCATCTACTTTAGATATATCTTCTGAAACTTTTTTCAAATCCAAAAGTCCAATATCTTCCTCCAAATTAGTGAATTAGGAGGGGTTCTTTTATGCAGAAAAAGAAAGAGCAGTGCAATCTTTCAAACTTGCATTTGAAATATCAAATATTTATACAAAGGGGGAGAGATCAAGACAATGCAGCAGGGTTGGTTATCTAATTGGCTAGTCAAACATGAGGTGGTTCATAGATCTTTGGGCTTCGATCACCGGGGAATAGAGACTTTACAAATAAAAGCGGGGGATTGGGATTCCATTGCTGTCATTTTATATGTATATGGTTACAATTATTTACGTTCCCAATGTGCTTATGACGTAGCACCTGGTGGATCTTTAGCTAGCGTGTATCATCTTACGAGAATACAGTATGGTATAGATAACCCAGAAGAAGTATGCATAAAAGTCTTTGCCCAAAAAGATAATCCTAGAATCCCATCTGTCTTCTGGGTTTGGAGAAGTGCCGATTTTCAAGAACGCGAATCTTATGATATGGTGGGAATTTCTTATGATAATCATCCACGTCTTAAACGTATCTTAATGCCTGAAAGTTGGATAGGCTGGCCCTTACGTAAGGACTATATAACCCCCAATTTCTATGAAATACAAGATGCTCATTGAATGATAATAAATTCATGTTCACTTATACAACACAACTCTAGATTTTATTCAAGTCAAGGAATATTTTTAGGTTCTGTTCCTAGACGAAACGAAATACTTATTATATTCTAATTAATTCCTATTATATTATACAAAAAGATACAGATAGACTGAACAAAAAAAAAGGGCTTCATTTCGATTTTCCAATTTTGAAAATCACATATTCGTTTCCTTCGTATGAACAGAAAAATACAATGACTTAAAGAAGTTCCTACCACGAACTTTGTACCGCGCGGTTTACTTAGAACAACTAGGAAAGTGGGATAAGCAAGAATCAAAAAAATTCTTCAGAATAGCGGCATACAAAATTAATAAGAAATGAAAAAATGAAGAAAAGGGCACCTAATCTCCCCTTTTTCTATAACATAAAGAAAAGAACCATAAATTTGAATCCTTTTCTAAAAAGAAGTGTTTATAGATTTATCTACTTACTCTATACTATCTAGATTATTAATGAATATGTACCTCAATCCATCTAAAGATATTTGTATCAATATCTATTCGGTAGATCCTTTTTTTTTTCTGTGCCAGGAACCAGATTTGAACTGGTGACACGAGGATTTTCAGTCCTCTGCTCTACCAACTGAGCTATCCTGACCCTTTCTTGTGCATCATCCTAGTAGAGTATTTGCATCTATGTCAATTAACGGGACTAAAAAATCAATAAAGTATTCCATTCCAAATTTGGAATGGAGCGGGGGGGGGGGGTAGTCCTATCAAATAAAAAAGAAATATTCTATTTAATGAATAGCATAAGATTCATTGAGTTCTCATCGCACTCCTTTGTGAAAGAAAGAGTCGAATGAGAAAGCTAATGAATCTTAAACCCATTGATAAAAGAAAAAAAGGATAACTACTATGGTCAGGGAATAAAAGAGGGTTTGGGTGGGGATAGAGGGACTTGAACCCTCACGACTTATAAAGTCGACGGATTTTCCTTTTACTAGAAATTTCATTGTTGTCAGTATTGACATGTAGAATGGGACTCTCTCTTTATCCTCGTTCGATTAATCCACTTTTGATCTCAAAACAATGAATTGAAGGATTTGATTACTCAATATTCGATTGGAATGGATTCACAATAATTCTAAAAAAATTCAGAATTTTCTATTTCATAATCATTCCTAATTTCATTCTAGAAAAAAATATAAAATAAAGAACCTATATTATGATAGGGGTTCTGTGATTAATCGTTTACTATGTCAGTATCTATACGTGTGTATTAAATGTATAAAGCCCTTCTTTCTAGTATTTCGAGGGAGTTCCCCTACCAACACAACGTAATTACTTCGATTCGTTAGAACAGCTTCCATTGAGTCTCTGCACCTATCCTTTTCCTTTGGGTTCTAGTTTTAGAACCACTTGTTTTTTAAAAAAAGGGATTTGGCTCAGGATTGCCCATTTTTCATTCCAGGGTTTCTCTGAATTTGGAAGTTATCACTTAGCAGGTTTCCATACCAAGGCTCAATACAATCAAGTCCGTAGCGTCTACCGATTTCGCCATATCCCCATTTTCCTTTTCTTTGAAACCAGGATTCCTTGTATAATTTCATCCATCTCTTAGTTTTTTTGAATCATTAAATTCATTATTCGACGTAGTCTAGCAGCTCATCTCTATTTGAGAGACCCCGCTCGCTTATTGCAATTCAGAATTGAATTGATTCTATCGTTGATATATTTGCAATTCAATTGGAATGAATATATCCAAAAGTTTTTATCTCTCCCGCCTCCCTCCTTCCTTTTTTAGAGTATTCAAAATCATACTATAAGGCTTGATATTCATTCTTTTTTTTTCTAATCTGAATTATAAATTTCATTTGCTATGATTCTATCTTCTCCTTAGTGAACTATTTATCCTTAAATTATTAACAAATAAAAAAAACATCTCAAAAATGTATATAATGATCGAATGAAAATGCCAATCTCTTGGCATTGGCATTTTCTCTTTATTATATTATTCATATATATTCTTCTTTTATATGCATTAGATTATTCGTCCGAGCCATATCAAATTGCGAATTAGAGAAATAAAAAGAAAGTTCAATAAATTCTAGAATCCTATTTAAGAATATCATAATTCTAGAATCCTATTTAAGAATATCATTTAGTTAAGCATATCAAGCTAACTTTATCTTTATGAAATTCTAGTATTTTTTTTACTAATTTATTCTTTACTAATTCTAAGTAGAACTTCCAATTTCGAACTAGTTAATAACTAAGATTTATAATTAAGATCTGAGATTTTAAGGATTCCCTATATATATTTCTATTTGTTACACTACTTCTGTTATGTAAGCCCACTTAGCTCAGAGGTTAGAGCATCGCATTTGTAATGCGAGGGTCATCGGTTCAAATCCGATAGTCGGCTTTTATCGATGTTCCATGAACAAGAATTTCTCTTTTTCTCTAAATTCAGTGGGGAATCGAGGGTCTATTATATCGTTCTATCTTACAATTTTGCTAGATACAAAGCATAAAAATAAATAATATATATACAAAAAATACGGATGTTGATAAAATTCCATTTTTTGTGGTACTTTTAGTAGATTTTACTCTGTTTATCCTTTAGTTTAATTCAGTTTGAATTTCGATGTATTCTGTAATGTAAATAGAATGAAATTTATTGTGTAAAATGAAATTTCACTAAAATAAAAAAGGAGTCTTCATGTCCCGTTATCGAGGGCCTCGTTTAAAAAAAATACGCCGTCTGGGAGCTTTACCAGGACTCACTAGAAAAACGCCTAAATCCGGAAGTAATCAGAAAAAGAAATTCAATTCTGGGAAAAAAGAGCAATATCGTATTCGTCTTCAAGAAAAACAGAAATTGCGTTTTCATTATGGTCTGACAGAACGCCAATTACTTAGATATGTACATATCGCTGGAAAAGCAAAAAGATCCACAGGTCAGGTTTTACTACAATTACTTGAAATGCGTTTGGATAATATCCTTTTTCGATTGGGTATGGCTTCAACCATTCCTGGGGCCCGGCAATTAGTTAACCATAGACATATTTTAGTTAATGGTCGTATAGTTGATATACCAAGTTTTCGTTGCAAACCCCGAGATATTATTACTACGAAGGATAACCAACGATCAAAACGTCTGGTTCAAAATTCTATTGCTTCATCCGATCCGGGCAAATTGCCAAAGCATTTGACGGTTGACACATTGCAATATAAAGGACTAGTAAAAAAAATTCTAGATAGGAAGTGGGTCGGTCTCAAAGTAAATGAGTTGTTAGTTGTAGAATATTACTCTCGCCAGACTTGAACTTAACGAAAAAAGGAAAGGTTCATAGAATTTTTTTCCCCTTCCCCTTTCCCCGAACTAAATCGACCTAAGGCTCTTAATTCGTATTTTCCCGTTCACCTAGCAGAAATAGATTAACCCTAGGATCCTTTTTTATTTTTTGTTATTTCCTCGATTTTACATACCACAGTAATTTGCTATAGAGAATTTCTATTAATTTTCTTTATTGCTGGAATAAATTGTTATTTAATTTGATACATTGTGATCGCTAACATTGATGAATTAAGAGAAACGGAAAGAGAGGGATTCGAACCCTCGGTAAACAAAAGTCTACATAGCAGTTCCAATGCTACGCCTTGAACCGCTCGGCCATCTCTCCTCCATAATCTTATTATGGGAAATAAACTGAGTGAATAGCGAGTTTTCGTATTCCTGCAGTACAGGTACAGCCCCAACGGCTGGGGGATTCCATGGCTCTATGGGAAAAATTCCTTTTCATCTAAGTGGAAGGATCCGGTATTTTTTTTTTACTAGGAATTCCGCTCCCTCAAAAAGTTTTTCTTTGGGGAAAACCAAAATAAAAAGAGAATGGAAGAATTCTTCTTATTCCATAAGAAAATAAAGGAACCCTAGAATTCTATTTGCATAAGGTACGTTACGCCATACAATCTAAATAAAAAAAGGGTATGGGGCAATTAATGACTTTGAAAATGAAAACGCAAAATAGCTGATGAGAGAAGTTGTTGTTTAGAAATAGGAAAGTGGAATGAAATCTAGTCTTAGTCAAATATTTCAATTTCATATCTCTTCTTGTCCAAACAGAAGGAAAAGAAGACAATTTGAGCTGAGCGGAAAATCCATACCTCTCTTATCCATTTAGAGCATATGGATCGATTTATAAGAATCGAATGTTTTGTTTTTATGTTATTTTGCGATAGAATGAAAAGAATTCTATATAGAATGGGTTGGGAATTATGCCTAGATCCCGTATAAATGGAAATTTCATTGATAAGACCTCCTCGATTGTAGCCAATATTTTATTGCAAATAATTCCGACAACCTCCGGGGAAAAAAGGGCATTTACTTATTATAGAGATGGTGCGATTTGACTCATTTTTTTTAGCCCTACCTACATCTCATTCTTACGAGAAAGAGACGGGGTTCGCATAGAGAGAACAAAATTAGTAAAGGAAACCCACGCTTGGGGAAGGTGAGGTGAACTAACAATTCCTTCTGTCGTGTATCCTCGATTGATGCGGCCTCAGATGCTTCAATTGTAGATTTTAGTATTGAGCGAAAGGTTACACCTACAGGATAGGTTCTGTATTACAGGCCAATCCGACTCTACTAGTACCAATAGGTAGCATAGGGGAGAAAAGCACTACACCTCGAAATAGGAATCAACAAGAGAAAAACTTTGTTAGAAATTAGCCCTTTCCTGATTGGTATCAGGGTTGGGAAGAATGGTTAGGATAACAAACAACCATCAGGTTTGTACTTTGGATACCCTTATAACCATCAAAGGTCGTTGAAGTGGCTAATTCCTCTAAATAGGAGGCGTTGAGAACAAAGAAATTCTTGGAGCTATCATTTTCCTCTAGCATTAATAGAATTCATTGGTGTTAAGAAAAACCTCTTGGGGGAAGGTTGGCTAGAGATTTCTTGGAAAAATACCAGCCCCCTTCGGTCCATAATGAGATGGAACTAATTCTATTTTTATTCTATAGATTTTTCGCTTAGTACTATGTACAGAAGGGAGAAGCCGTATGAGATGAAAACCTCATGTACGGTTTTGGAACGGAGATTTTTTGAATTGAATAGAATGAACGACCGTAACGGATGTTGGCTCAATCCGAAGGAAATTATGCGGAAGCTTTGCAGAATTATTATGAAGCTACGCGACTAGAAATTGATCCCTATGATCGAAGTTATATACTATATAACATAGGCCTTATACACACAAGCAATGGAGAGCATACAAAGGCTTTGGAATATTATTTCCGGGCGCTAGAACGAAACCCCTTCTTACCGCAAGCTTTTAATAATATGGCCGTGATCTGTCATTACGTGCGACTATCTCCACTATAGAAAGAAGAAAAAAGAAGGGACAAAATTTTCTAGTAAATACTAGAAAAAAGGGCTTTCTACATAGGGATCGTCAAAACAACGATTTTACCCCTATCAGCTGTAGGAAGGAAAGACACTTCACGAGAATCAAAATAGGAAGAAAGTAGAGCCTATACTACTATTCTATGGATAAAGCTGAAATTGATAGAGAAAACACCGTAAAGATCAATTAGTGAGCGACTGGGTCGATACAACTAAAAAAAAAACTGCTTTATTATACCACAATATGGGACAAAATTTAGGAATCGGCTTATGTAATAAAGCCGATCCACTAAGGGATTAAGCAGCGGTGTAGTATCAGATCCCAAAGATAGTAAGTTCTTTTTTCTTTCTTATGGGAAAAAGTCTTTTTCGAGGATTCTATAGAAATTTCATATATGAAAGAAACGAAACCGAGATAGTTACCTTTCAGAAAATTGGAACGAAGGATATAGGTCTATCTATGCTTCATTCTTCTGAAGGTGGGAGAAAAGATCAAACTGATTATTGATCAAAATTAGGGTTTGAAACTTAGGTAATTAACTTCTTCTGCTTAACCCAAGAAGAAATTGGATTGATTTTTGAGAAATCGAATTCAGTTAATATAGGGGAAATTAAGATAGCAATTTCTGAGCCGTATGAGGTAGGAAACTCTCAAGTACGGTTCTAGGGGAAGGAACTGCCTATTCCGACCGAGGAGAACAGGCCATTCTACAGGGCGATTCGGAAATTGCGGAAGCTTGGTTTGATCAAGCTGCTGAGTATTGGAAACAAGCTATAGCGCTTACTCCGGGAAATTATATTGAAGCACAGAACTGGTTGAAGATTACGAAGCGCTTTGAATTTGAATAAAACAACTCTCCATTTCCATAAAATGGGTGGTTTGGTTGTTGATCCATTAATAAAATAATTTAGGTAAGAAGATCAAATCAAGAATTTCATTATATCCCTTTCTTCTACCTTCGATTTTAGATCATATTTCATAAGGATAAATAATAGGGATAGGCTCTGGAACAGAAGTAATAAAGCACATAAAAGGTGGCAATCTAAATATTCCTACCTAATATATCAGGACGGTCTTATTAATAATTCTAATGAGTTATCTTGGAATTTGGAATCGCATAAAAAAATCTATATTATGCTCACTCGAAGAAAGTAGATGTGGATAGGGGCTTATACCCTCAAAAAAAATACACTAGCTTCTTAAATTAAAACGTAAAAAAAAAAGATTTTTTTTATTACGTCGGGAAATAATTTTCCAGAAGAACCAATGTCCGTTAGGCACCTAATCCTTATGTCATAATAGATCCGAACACTTGCCTCGGATTGACTTCAATATATAATTGCTCCAGTAAATAACTAAAAAAAAAAAAAAAAAAAATAGAAGGACGGTAGATAGTAAAGAAAAGGACTAATCATAATATCTATCTTTCAAAGATTCAATTCATAATATCTATCTTTCAAAGATTCAATAAAAAGACAGTTGGCGGGTCTCTTTGTATGTCTTGTCCGGAAAGAGGAGGACTTAATGATTATTCGTTCGCCGGAACCAGAAGTTAAAATTGTTGTGGATAGGGATCCTGTAAAAACATCTTTTGA